ACAAATTGCAGGTCGTATTGATGGAAAAGAAATTGCACGTATCGAATGGATAAGAGAGGGCAGGGTTCCCCTACAAACCATTCGCGCGAAAATTGATTATTGCGCCTATACCGTTCGAACTATCTATGGGGTATTGGGTATCAAAATTTGGATATTTATAGACGAAGAATAATAAGCCTTTACTTGACCTGTCTTTGTGTTTCGATTTTAGGATGGAATAAAAACTGACAACCTTTTTGATTTTTTGATTTGATTCATTTTTTTTCATCAAAACAATTCTAATTTTTAATTCTAATTTTTAATTCTATAAGGTTGAATAAAAATTCGTTTGACCCTTTGATAGAATTGCTATGCTTAGTGTGTGACTCGTTGGTTTTTTTTAATAATAAAAAAAAAAGTAAAAGCCCTATAGTATGAGGTATGAACTAATAAATATAGAACTAATAACCAACTCATCGCATCACATTATCTGGATCCAAAGAAGCAGTCAAGATATGATATTTTTGTCCTATCATTGCAGCAACTGAAATTTTTTTGCATTTGGCATAAACAATAAATCTAATGAACTGTGAAGCAAAACAAAATCTACAAAATATAAAAGGATACAGATAAATGGAAAGGTGAGAGAAAGAAAAAAAAAATGAATAGAAAAGATATATGATTCCAATATGTAAGGTCTTTGAATCATTTCATAAAAGACAATGTAATAAAGCATCAATACAGATTCACAAAATTATATGATTTGAGTCTGTTCTTAGAAAAAAGTAAGAGCCTAGAGCCAATAAAGACTAAGAAGGTTGGCTCAAAAACAAATTTAATTAAGAGCTCCGTTGTATAATTCAGACCTAACCATTAATTAAGAAGCGATGGGAACGATGGAACCTGTGAATACAGAAGATTCAATTGAAAATGAATCCTACCGATTCATTTGGAAGGATGGCGGAACGAACCCGAGAACAATTCATCTATTCGGAAAAGTGAAAAACGAACCCTACAGCTGAAATAGACATTGAAAGAGTAAATATTCGCCCGCGAAAATTCCTTTCTTTTTTTTTTTTTATATGAGCAATCCAATAGAATAAAAAACAAAATAAAGATTTTTATAAAAAATATGAAATATTTCAGATTTTTCTAATATCTAATAGTTATATATCCAAACTAATATAAAAATATCTAATAAATTAGAGAAATCCAAAAGAATCTCTTGATTCAGTGTATTATTACATGTATATCTTAATTCAATATTAAAATTTTTCATTCGCGAGGAGCCGGATGAGAAGAAACTCTCACGTCCGGTTCTGTAGTAGAGATGGAATTAAGAAAAAACCATCAACTATAACCCAAAAAGAACCAGATTCCGTAAACAACATAGAGGAAGAATGAAGGGAATATCTTATCGGGGGAATCATATTTGTTTCGGAAGATATGCTCTTCAAGCACTTGAACCCGCTTGGATCACGTCAAGACAAATAGAAGCAGGGCGGCGAGCAATGACACGAAATGCACGTCGCGGTGGAAAAATATGGGTACGTATATTTCCAGACAAACCAGTTACAGTAAGACCTGCGGAAACCCGTATGGGTTCCGGGAAAGGATCTCCCGAATATTGGGTAGCTGTTGTCAAACCAGGTCGAATACTTTATGAAATAAGCGGAGTAGCAGAAAATATAGCCCGAAGGGCTATCTCAATAGCGGCATCTAAAATGCCTATACGAACTCAATTCATTATTTCAGGATAGTAATATAGAAACAAGGGAAATAGATCTTTGAGATAAAAAAAACCTTCACCTTCTGTTTTTTTTTTTTTGGAAAAACAATATTTCTTTTTCTTTTTCGCCCTTTGCATTTGATTTTTGCATTGCATTGAAAGAACCTATAAAAAAATGATATGATTCAACCTCAGACCCATTTGAATGTAGCAGACAACAGCGGGGCTCGAGAATTGATGTGTATTCGAATAATAGGAGCCAGCAATCGTCGATATGCTCGTATTGGTGACGTTATTGTTGCTGTGATCAAAGAAGCAATACCAAATACGCCCTTAGAAAGATCAGAAGTGATCAGAGCTGTAATTGTACGTACCTGTAAAGAACTCAAACGAGACAACGGTATGATAATACGATATGATGACAATGCTGCCGTTATCATTGATCAAGAAGGAAATCCAAAAGGAACTCGAGTTTTTGGTGCGATTGCCCGGGAATTGAGACAAAACTTTACTAAAATAGTTTCATTAGCTCCTGAAGTATTATAACACGAGAAGTAGAATATTTGAATTAAGAATTCAATAGTAGATTGTATATCACGTATATACCTTTCATTTTGCATTTTTTCATTTTATTTTTTTATTTATTTAAAAATAGAAAAGTCATAAAAATAAAAGAAATAATAAACTAATAAAAAAAGCATGTTGATTATATCAAAATTCGGAGACACCGCGGATTTTAGTTCATCATGGGTAAGGACACTATTGCTGATATAATAACCTCTATACGAAATGCTGACATGAATAGAAAAGGAACGGTTCGAATAGCATCTACTAACATCACCGAAAACATTGTAAAAATACTTTTACGAGAAGGTTTTATCGAAAACGCGAGAAAACATCAAGAAAGAAACGAATATTTTTTGGTTTTAACTCTGCGACATAGAAGAAATAGGAAAGGACCATATAAAAATACTTTAAATTTAAAAAGGGTCAGCCGACCTGGTCTACGAATCTATTCTAACTATCAACGAATTCCTAGAATTTTAGGTGGAATGGGAATTGTAATTCTTTCTACCTCTCGAGGTATAATGACAGATCGAGAAGCTCGACTAGAAGGAATTGGTGGAGAAATTTTATGTTATATATGGTAATCCTTCGGATATCTGAATTGGATTCCAAATTTCCTATTTGTGAAAAAAAAAAGAGAAAAGACGGGTTGTCTAATATCACTCCTCTATTAGTTAATACTTTAAGGGGGTTTTGCCTGGAATGAAAGAACAAAAATGGATTCATGAAGGCTTGATTACTGAATCACTTCCTAATGGTATGTTCTGGGTTCGTTTAGATAATGAAGATCTGATTCTAGGTTATGTTTCAGGAAAGATACGACGTAGTTTTATACGCATCCTACCGGGAGATAGGGTTAAGATTGAGGTAAGCCGTTATGATTCAACCAGAGGTCGTATAATTTATAGACTCCGCAACAAGGATTCAAACGACTAGTGGTTTTTCAACTTCAACACTCCTTCCCATGAGAATACAATTCGAGGTTCAAAATTTCAAGAAACTTATTTTCTTCCAAAAATCGGAATTAAAGTAAAGTAAGGAATGACAAATATGAAAATAAGGGCCTCCGTTCGTAAAATTTGTGAAAAATGTCGGCTGATCCGCAGACGGGGACGAATTATAGTAATTTGTTCTAACCCAAAACATAAACAACGACAAGGATAACCATTCTACTAATCTACTAACAAGAATTTTCTAAAAGATTTGATTGATGTACAAATAAAAAAAAAAATGAAGGATTTGTTTTGACATGAAATGGATATATCCATATATCTTTGACTCATATTTATGAGATGCTAAAATATGGCAAAACCTATACCAAAAATTGGTTCACGCAGAAATGGACGTATTAGTTCGCGTAAGAGTGCACGTAAAATACCAAAGGGCGTTATTCATGTTCAAGCAAGTTTCAACAATACCATTGTGACTGTTACAGATGTCCGAGGTCGGGTGGTTTGTTGGGCTTCCGCCGGTACTTGTGGATTTAGGGGTACAAAAAGAGGGACGCCGTTTGCCGCTCAAACCGCGGCAGGAAATGCTATTCGTACTGTGGTAGAGCAAGGTATGCAACGAGCAGAAGTCATGATAAAAGGTCCTGGTCTCGGAAGGGATGCAGCATTACGGGCTATCCGTAGAAGTGGTATACTATTAAGTTTCGTACGAGACGTAACCCCTATGCCACATAATGGCTGTCGGCCTCCTAAAAAAAGACGGGTGTAGAAATAAGCATTGAAGAGATTTCAAGAGAAATAAATGATTCCAAGATATGATCAATTTTTTATAATATTACTATGGTTCGAGAGAAAATAAGAGTATCTACTCGGACACTGCAGTGGAAGTGTGTTGAATCAAGAACAGATAGTAAATGTCTTTATTATGGGCGCTTTATTCTCTCTCCACTTATGAAAGGTCAAGCTGACACAATAGGCATTGCGATGCGAAGAGCTTTGCTTGGCGAAATAGAAGGAACATGTATCACACGTGCAAAATTTGAGAAAATACCGCATGAATATTCGACTATAGTAGGTATTCAAGAATCAGTACACGAAATTTTAATGAATTTGAAAGAAATTGTATTGAGAAGTAATCTATATGGAACTTGTGAGGCGTCTATTTGTGTTAGGGGCCCTAAATGTGTAACTGCTCAGGATATCATCTTGCCACCTTATGTAGAAATAGTTGACAATGCACAGCATATAGCTAGCTTGACGGAACCAATTGATTTGTGTATTGGATTACAACTCGAGAGAAATCGCGGATATCGTATAAAAACACCAAATAACTTTCAAGACGGAAGTTATCCTATAGATGCTCTATTCATGCCCGTTCGAAATGTGAATCATAGTATTCATTCTTATGGGAATGGGAATGAAACCCAAGAAATACTTTTTCTCGAAATATGGACAAATGGAAGTTTAACTCCGAAAGAAGCACTTTATGAAGCCTCCCGGAATTTAATTGATTTATTTATTCCCTTTCTACATGCGGAAGAAGAAAACTTATATTTAGAAGACAATCAACACAAAGTTTCTTTACCCCTTTTTACCTTTCACAATAGATTGACTGAACTAAAGAAAAAAAAAAAAAAAATAGCATTGAAATATATTTTTATTGACCAATTAGAATTTCCACCTAGGATTTACAATTGCCTAAAAAAGTCCAATATACATACATTATTGGATCTTTTAAATAACAGTCAAGAAGATCTTATTAAAACGGAGTATTT